TTTTTATTTTTTCTAGGCATTTCACCTCGAAATACGAAATTGTACTTAAAAAATAGCAATGATAAAGAAATAGTGGATTCCATCGTTTCTATGGTTACTTCTTAAACGGTGAGGTCTTCTCTATACACCGGAGCCTTTACTTCATTTAATCAATGTTATTGCTAACTTGTATAGTTCACATTCTTCGGCTCTACCCATGAATTATCCAGTAATAGGTCTTTCACAACGAGCTCTACCTATACAGTAACGGTATTTAATTATGAAAGTTGGCTGGGTAGCTGACCCTGTTAGTCCGTTCTTGCAAGAGGCGTCTAGGTTAACTAAGATTTCCTCCGCTTAATGGATAACCATTTGCTACCAATGGAGAATTGCTTCTCATCTTGAATTGAGGTGAGTGGTTTTACACCAATAGAAACCATAAATTTCATACACAATAAAAGGGATATGATCCATTTTCTTATTTTTAGATAGTAAATGTAGTTCGTTTTTCCCTTCTATCCTATTTGATCATTGATATTTGAACATTGTCCTCTTTCCTTTGTTCTAGTTCATGATCTGAACGAGTCGCACATACACCCTAGTACATGTTCCTCGACGCTGAGGGCATCCCCGAAGCGCGGGGGATTTTGTGACATTTCTAATTGGCTGTCTTGTATTTCTAATAAGTTGTTTAATCGTTGGCATGTTGAATCATATACATAATGGACTGGTTTAGATCGATCCTAACCGGATGATTATGAATTACAATTACAATAGTAAATAAAAATCATAGAATATTAAACTCGGTAGGGTGAATTTTAAATCACGACTTGACGTGAAATTGAAATAAAGGCTATTCTCATTCAACCGCTACAAGATCAACAATTCCATAAGCTTGGGCTTCTGTTGCTGACATAAAAACATCTCTTTCCATGTCTTCGGATACAACCCATAAAGGTTTGCCCGTTCTTTGTACATAAACCCTTGTCAGGGTTTCACGTAGTTTCAGCAGTTCTCCCACTTCCAGGATGAATTCTCCCGTTGCTACTTCAGAAAAAGAACCAGCAGGTTGATGGATCATTACCCTGATGATATAAGATAATAAAAAGTTTCTCTATTTCGCACGATGAGGGGAAGATAAAAGAAAGATAAAAGAATAACAAGAAAAAAGATAGAATCGAACAACCGTACGGGCATTATGCATTGCATACGGCTCTACAATAAAATTGACCCTTACCTTCAAAAAATAGGATCGATTAGACCCCGATCGGTAAATGATCAACTTACCACCCTTCCTTTCGGAGGAATTCAAAAATACTATGATGGCTCCGTTGCTTTATATATTTATTATATTTTTTTGTCTGTGATTTGTCTGTCATTCAGCAATCCCAAAGTTGCTTTTTTGATCAAATAAACTAATGAAAAAAGAAATTTTTTTTTTTTTTCGCTCTATACTATAAATATTGTTAAGAGACCTCTGGTGTGAAAAAAAAAGTTTGTGACGCTGAACTGGACTTCCGATAATAAAATAGGAAATACCTTTTTCTCATATTACTCTCTCGATACATAATCTAATGTTTTGAAAACAGAATTTCTTATATCGAATTCAAAGTGCCATGCTATTATTACTTAATATTCATATTTCATATGGCGAAGGCATAGTCTTCTTTTTTCTCTCAAATAAAAGCCTCATTGGCGCCAAGCGTGAGGGAATGCTAGACGTTTGGTAATTTCTCCTCCTACCAGGATAAAAGATCCCATTGAAGCGGCTGATCCCATGCATATTGTATGTACATCTGGTTGCACAAATTGCATAGTATCATAAAGAGCGACCCCCGGTATTACCCATCCGCCAGGAGAGTTTATAAACAAATACAGATCTTTGGTATCATCCTCGATACTGAGATATATCATAAGACCAATAAGTTGATTTGAGATCTCACTATCAACCTCTTGACCTAAAAAAAGTAATCTTTCTCGATAAAGTCGGTTGATTAGGGTCAAATTGTATCCCCTCGAAACCGTACAGGCGCCTTTTGACGCATACGGTTCAAAAAAAATCAATGTGTAGATTCCAATACTTTTTCTTTTTTCATAGCAAGTTCTTTCTAACTAAAAGGATTTTCTTTGATTTTTCACTAAATATGAGTTTGTCTTCCTTTCCTTATAACGTATAATATATAAAAGAATTCATTAAACTTATCCAATTGACTTTTCATTGATGGATTGTTTCATCGAGATTCAATCCAAATCACGATGTCATTTTCTTGTTCTTAAATGGGCCTCTTTAATCTTTTTAGGTTTATGCTCTACTCCGGGTAAAGATCCGCCCAATTTTGATTTGGACATATAGTACAAATGCTCCCATTACCACTTCTTTTTGTTATTCCTTCTTTTTTCAATTCATGCATTCCGTAAAATAGTTGACGGCTTCATGCATATTACTCGATTGATTAACATAAGAGTTTGAAATAACTTCTACTTACAAAAAAAAGATTTCTTTAAAAATAGGAATCCTTTA